TTTGTATGCTTTTTGATCAATCCAAAAGCATTGCAAGCCCAACTCCTTGAATTCCTCATTTTTTATATCTCTTCTTATGCTTATTTATATGGATCCGGGGCTCATTGAAAGAATTAATGTAGGAAGATGGGCATATACTATATATCTATATACTATATATCATATTAGATATTATATACCAATACCATATAAAGACTATATCATATATTAAAGAATTAGAGAAATCTAATAATCTAATTAGAATCTAATTCTAATAGAATAATATAATATTAGTAAGAATAGAATACTACTAAGATATCTAAATATCTATAAATATCTAAGAAATAATATATAGATATAGATAAACTAAAGCAAGTCAAGTTTTTTTTTAAGCTTTTGCAAAAGGATCACAATTGATAGAAGTATATTTTTCAGTAAAGTATTATTCCTAGCTCTAAAGCCCACTCCTTCCCCATACTACAAGTGAAAGAGAAAATGTAAACACTACCATTAAAGCAGCCCAAGCGAAACTTACTATATCCATACGAATGATGCCCCCTATATCTTTATGAAATTAAGGAATGATTCCATTATTGATTCATAATCATAGTGGAATCAATGGTGCAGAGTCAAAACAGGATTATTACTTATGGTTTTTTATGAAACACTTTAATGAATCCACTCATAAGAAATTCATAGATTTCTTATTCAATAGAATTCTATTGAATGAAATAGCAAAGAATTAAAAAAAAAAAATAGAATAAGAAAAAATAAAAGATACAATACAAATACAAAAAAGAGCCAGTCAGCCATTCTGATTCAATTTATGAACAGTATTCAGAACCTCTAGTGAGTCTGAATACTAAAGTATCTTCAGTTCTTTGCCACAATTCTTAAATGAATTTACCATATCAGCCTATACCAATCTAATTACCAATCTAATTTCATCGCAAACAGAGTTACCTCAATATTAAGAAAAGTGTAAAAAAAAAAACGAAGTGTATAAAATAATTAGGGAGTCTTTATAGTCTTTTTTAGAATCTTTTATTAAACCTTAGTAGCCAAAAAGGAGTGTCTCTTAGGAACCTTTGGTTTGTATACCAATATTTCCGACTTCTTACTTTCATAGTTCTCCAGAATGAATTCTTGCTATTCCTTTTATTTGATTCAATTCAGAATAGCCCAAACCAATCTTTCATAAGATTGGGTTGCTTCAGATTTATTGGTACTTTTTTGAGCCACACTCAGAACCCAGATTTTGAGAAAAAAGATGACAGTCTTTTATATTCTCAAAATTAAGTATCTACGGACCTAGCCCTTGCCTATGCTTTTGCGGGGCAAGAATTCGTCAAGTTCGATCAACAGGATTAATAAATTCCAAGTATTTTTTTGTTGATCAGGCGACACCCAGATTCGAACCGGGGATAAAGGATTTGCAGTCCCCCGCCTTACCACTTGGCCATGTCGCCAAATTACATAAATTACATCCAAAACAGATAAAGAAATTAAGAAGAATAAAGAAGAAAGAAATTCTATATATTAGAATTCTAGAATTTCATATTCTGAATATTCTTAGAATATTCTTATATTAGATTTCTATTCTAGAATTCTATTCAATTTCGAATAAATTACTCTTTACTCCATTAACTATTTACTATTTAATTATTACTCTTTTACTCTTACTTACTTTTCTTACTTTGAATTAGCGAACAGCTCTTCATTTTGTATCTCCTTATCTTAATGGATGCAAAATCCAATTGATTTACGACTAATCATTATCCATTACATGATCAATTCTAATTCTAATTATGTCATTATAATACAATCTATGTGTATATGTAAACCCCAGAAAAGTGTAAATTCTAGAACAGAAATTGTTATACGTGGATACCAAGCCGGGTCTATTTCTTATGCACATATCCCTATTATAGGATCATCGTGCTTGAATATTTCATTGAATATGAAGAAAAGATAGACATTATGATAGAGTACGACCTAACCTAGGTTGAATTCTTATAAAAGATGTGATATACGGATAGCTAGATAGCTATATCGTCATGTACTTCCTAACTCCTATGACTATATACGTACGCAATTCCATTGTATTTTATAAATTTTACTACCAAAAAAAGATTTGCGAATTCCTTTTTGAACATTAAATTGCGTGTGCTAAAAAAAAAGGAAACTTTATGTTGTTCCTGATTCTTCTGTTTTTATCCCATTCATAGAGAACAGATTAAATCCTAAAATCATTGATTTTTTCTTTTTTTGTACGCTGATCATAATATCATTAATATCATCATAATATCATTAATATCATAATAAAAGAATTAGGTATTAGGTCTAAATTGGATCAATTTTTATATCCGATAAAAGACTGCATCAGCCTAAGTGACATAATTTTTCCCAGGAATGCTTTATTAATTTCCATTTCTTTCTATTTGTACCTGTCTCAAGATCAAATTTGAACTTGCATCGAAAATGCCCTTCATTTCTCTGTCTTGCTTTCGTTCATACGATATATATAGATGGAGTTGACTAAAATTTTATGTGATTCAGTAAACAGAATATCCATTCCATCATTGCTAGATCAATTGGTAGGGTTCGATGAATAGTGAGCCAAAAGCTGATAATGGAATTTTTTCAATAAAGAGGAAACTTCAGATTAAGATGCTCCAGAATGGAAATGAGGGAATGTCCACAATACCTGGATTTAGTCAGATACAATTTGAGGGATTTTGTAGGTTCATTAATCAGGGCTTAGCGGAAGAATTTCATAAGTTTCAAAAAATTGAAGATAGAGATCAAGAAATTGAATTTCAATTATTTGTGGAAACATATCAATTGGTAGAGCCCTTGATAACAGAAAGAGATGCTGTGTATGAATCACTCACATATTCTTCTGAATTATATGTACCCGCGGTCTTAATTTGGAAAACGGGTAGAAATATGCAAGAACAAACCGTTTTTATTGGAAACATCCCTATAATGAATTCTTTTGGAACCTCTATAGTAAATGGAATATACCGAATTGTGATCAACCAAATATTGCAAAGTCCCGGTATTTACTATCGTTCAGAATTGGAACATAATGGAGTTTCTGTCTATACCAGTACTATAATATCGGATTGGGGGGGAAGGTCGGAATTAGAAATTGATAGAAAAGCAAGGATATGGGCCCGTGTAAGTAGAAAACAAAAAATATCTATTCTAGTTCTATCATCAGCTATGGGTTCGAATATAAGAGAAATTTTAGATAATGTTTGTTACCCTGAGATTTTTTTGTCTTTCCCGAATGATAAAGAGAAAAAAAAGATTGGGTCAAAAGAAAATGCTATTTTGGAGTTTTATCAACAATTTGCCTGTGTAGGGGGGGATCCAGTATTTTCTGAGTCCTTATGCAAGGAATTACAAAAGAAATTTTTTCAACAAAGATGTGAGTTAGGAAAGATTGGTCGACGAAATATGAACCGGAGACTTAATCTTGATATACCCCAAAACAATACATTTTTGTTACCACGAGATTTATTGGCTGCTGTGGATCATTTGATTGGAATGAAATTGGGAATGGGTACACTTGACGATATGAGTCACTTGAAAAATAAACGTATTCGTTCTGTAGCAGATCTATTACAGGATCAATTTGGATTGGCTCTTGTTCGTTTAGAAAATACGGTTCGAGGAACTATATGTGGAGCAATCAGGCATAAATTGATACCGACTCCTCAAAATTTGGTAACTTCAACTTCATTAACAACTACTTATGAATCGTTTTTTGGCCTACACCCTTTATCTCAAGTTTTGGATCGAACTAATCCGTTGACACAAATTGTTCATGGGCGAAAATGGAGTTATTTGGGTCCTGGAGGATTGACGGGACGAACTGCTAGTTTTCGAATACGAGATATCCACCCGAGTCACTATGGACGTATTTGTCCAATTGACACGTCCGAAGGAATCAATGTTGGACTTATGGGATCATTAGCTATTCATGTTAAGGTTGGTTATTGGGGATCTATAGAGAGTCCTTTTTATGGATTATCTGAGAGATCAAAAGAGGCACATATGGTTTATTTATCACCAAATAGAGATGAATATTATATGGTAGCAGCAGGAAATTCTTTGGCTTTGAATCGGGATATTCAAGAACAACAGGTTGTTCCAGCTCGATATCGTCAAGAATTCCTGACTATTGCATGGGAAGATATTCATCTTAGAAGCATTTTTCCCTTCCAATATTTTTCTATAGGAGCTTCGCTCATTCCTTTTATTGAGCATAATGATGCGAATCGAGCTTTAATGAGTTCTAATATGCAGCGCCAAGCAGTTCCCCTTTCTCGGTCCGAGAAGTGCATTGTTGGAACTGGGTTGGAAGGACAAACGGCTCTAGATTCGGGGGTTTCAGTTATAGCCGAACGCAAGGGAAAAATCATTTATACTGATACTCAAAAGATCATTTTCTCAAGTAATGGGAATACTCTAAGCATTCCATTGGTTATGTATCAACGTTCCAACAAAAATACTTGTATGAATCAAAAAACTCAGGTTCAGCGGGGTAAATACATTAAAAAGGGACAAATTCTAGCGGGCGGTGCGGCTACAGCTGGTGGGGAACTCGCTTTAGGAAAAAATGTATTAGTAGCTTATATGCCATGGGAAGGTTACAATTTTGAAGACGCAGTACTAATTAGCGAACGTCTGGTTTATAAAGATATTTATACTTCTTTTCACATCCAGAAATATGAAATTCAGACTCATGTAACAAGTCAAGGTCCTGAAAGAATCACTAAGGAGATCCCGCATTTGGAAGCTCATTTACTCCGAAATTTAGACAGAAACGGAATTGTGATGCTGGGATCTTGGATAGAAACAGGTGATATTTTAGTAGGTAAATTAACACCTCAGACAGCGAGCGAATCCTCATATGCCCCGGAGGATAGATTATTACGAGCTATACTTGGCATTCAGATATCCACTTCAAAAGAAACTTCTCTAAGACTACCTATAGGGGGAAGGGGTCG